GTCGCATCGCAATGCCTATTGTGTCAGCTTGACCTTTCAGAAGCGGAGATAGAATAAATCGTCCATAAGAAAGACGTTTACTGTCTGCTCTTGATTCAACACACTTCCACTGGAGTGTCCGAGTATCTATTCTTACTTGCTCTCGAACCATAATAATATTATTTGATCAGATCATTGAATCATTTATTTCTCTTGTTTTTCTTGCTGTTGAAATCTCTTCAATTTTGATTTTTACACACGTCTTTTTTTCGGCGGTCTACAGCCATTATGGGGCAAAGGAGTTACATCCCGTACAAAAGTTAATCGTATACCACTTTTGCTAATAGCTCGTAATGCTGCGTCTCTCCCGAGACCGGCACCTTTTATCAAGACTTCTGCGCGTTGCATCACTACTGTACTAATAGCGGTTACTGCTGTGGTTTCAGCAGCAAATGGCGACGCTTTTCGTGTACCCCGGAACCCACAATTACCGGCAGAGGACGAAGAAACCACTTGACCTCGTACATCTGTAACAGTCACAATGGTATTATTAAAACCTGCTTGAACATGAATAACCCCTTTTGGTATTCTACGCGTACTCTTACGTAGACGTCGGGTCCTACGTGAAACCAATTTCAGTCTCGCTTTTGCCATATTTTAGCATCTCATAAATATGAGTCAGAGATCTATGGATCTATCCATTTTTGAATATCGGGCCTTTCCCGAGGTTGATTATCCTTGTCTTTGTTTATGCCTTGGGTTGGAACAAATTACTCGAATTCGGCCCTGACGGCGTATTAATCGACATTTTTCACAAATTTTACGAACAGAGGCTCTTATTTTCATATTTGCCGACTTTTCACCTTAATTCTGAATCTACGTCTTGGAAGAAAATAAGTTTCTTGAAATTTTGCATTTCGAATCATATTGAATGAATGTTGAAAATTTTGAAGTTGAAAAAAAAAATACCGAAATTTTTGATTCTTATTTTTCGCAAAGTCAAAAATTCGACTAATTGAAGACTCGTTGTATTATAATAAACCTAAGTGGTAGCTTTCCCGAAATATAACCGAGAATTAGATCATTATTATCTAAATGAACCCCAAAGATGTCGTTGAGAACGGATTCTTTAATTAAACTTTCCGGAATCGATTTCTGTTTTTCAGTTAAACGAAAACCTCTTTTATTCTGGATCAACTTCTTTATTCTGGACGATCTAAAACCATAGATGTCGTTTTCAAAGATGAGGTCGTAGATGAGATACGATATTAGACAACCTGTCCCCTTTCTTTGTCACAAATAGAAAGTTTCGAATTTCATTTGGATATTAGAAGTATTACCATATATAACACAAACATTCTCCACCAATTCTTTCTAATCGAGCCTCTCGGTCTGTCATTAGACCTCGAGAAGTAGAAAGAATTACAATCCCCATCCCGCCTAAAATTCTAGGAATTCGTTGATAGTTAGAATAGATTCGTAGACCGGGTCGACTGATGCGTTTTAAATTTAAAACTTTTCGATTTCTATAAGGCTCGTCCCGATTCCTTCTATAGCGTAGGGTTAAAACCAAAAAAGATTTGTTGTTTTCTCGATGTTTTCTCACGTTTTCGATAAAACCCTCGCGTAAAAGTATTTTAACAAGACTTTCGCTGAGATTCGTAAATGCTATTCGAACCACTCTTTTTGTATTCATCTCAGCATTTCGTATCGAGGTTAGTATGTCAGCAATAGTATCCTTAGCCATAATGAATTAAAGTATTGGTCCCTCCCAATTTTGATATAATCAACATGTTTTTCTTGTTTTTTCTTTGGTTATGACTATGCATTTTTCAAGGTATATGCGTGAGACACAATCTACTAACTGAATCTTAATTGATTTCTTTCAAATAACTACTCTAAACATAACTATATTCTTTCTGGAATGATATTATCATGGAACTAGATTAGGGTCTCGTTTTATAATACTTCGGGAGCTAATGAAACTATTTTGGTAAAATTGAACTGTCTCAATTCCTCTGCAATCGCACCAAAAACTCGAGTGCCTTTTGGATTGCCTTCTTGATCAATGACAACTGCGGCATTGTCATCATATCGTATTATCATACCGTCGTCGCGTTTGAGTTCTTTACAAGTACGTACAATTACAGCTCTGACCACTTCTGATCTTTCTAGCGACATTTGCGGAACTGCTTCTTTGATCACAGCAACAATAACGTCACCAATATGAGCATATCGACGATTGCTAGCTCCTATGATTCGAATACACATCAATTTGCGAGCCCCGCTGTTATCCGCTACATTCAAATAGGTCTGAGGTTGAATCATATCATTTTTTTGATTATTTTTTTTAGGCAAAGTAAAGGTCGAAGAAAAAAAGAAATATTGTTTGTCCAAAAAACCAAACCTGCACCTGCGATTCGTTTGTATCCCCAAAAGCGATTTTTTTTGCTTTTGCCTTTTTCTTTTACATTTCCAAATTTTATCCCGAAAGAATGAATTGAGTTCGTATAGGCATTTTGGACGCTGCTATTGAAATAGCCCTTCTAGCTATATTTTCTGTTACGCCACCGATTTCATAAAGTATTCGACCTGGTTTAACAACAGCTACCCAATATTCAGGCGATCCTTTACCCGAACCCATACGTGTTTCTGCGGCTCTGACTGTAACCGGTTTGTCTGGAAATATACGGACCCATATCTTTCCACCGCGGCGTGCATTTCGTGTCATTGCCCGTCGACCTGCTTCTATTTGTCTAGATGTGATCCAAGCGGGTTCAAGTGCCTGAAGAGCATATTTACCGAAACAAATATAATTACCTCGATAAGAAATTCCCTTCATTCTTCCTCTATGTTGTTTACGGAATCTGGTTCTTTTGGGGTTATAGTTGATGGTTGGGTTTGAATTCCATCTCTACTCCAGAATCGGACGTGAGAGTTTCTTCTCATCCGGCTCCTCGCGAATAAAAAGATTCAAAAATAGGGAATTTTAAGGAAATTTAGATAGAATAGAATTTGAATTAAGATAGACTTGTAGTTCATACGATATCCATCGATTTCATAAGTATAAGTAATATATCGAAGTATGGAGTTCAGCGAGTCGATCTCAAATCTGGTAGTAATTTGTATCTTCTTTCTATCGTATAGTGAAAGACCTAAACGAACTATTTCTATGAAATATAGATATATATATAATTTTATTGGTTTTGAGAATCTTAAAATGAATCTTTCTTTTGTTTTCTCCTTGAATTTAACCGCCTTAGCATCTTTAATTGACCCAAATTTAGTAATCCAAGAAAAGAAAGTTTTCGCGGGCGAATGTTGACTCTTTCAATTCAATTTCGATTTCGGTTGTAGCCATAATTTCTAACTTTTTCGAATAGATGAATTGGTCTCGGGTCCGTTCCGCCATCCAGATCAATGAATCATTAGAATTCGTGTTCAATCGAATTTTTGAGATCCACAGGTTCCGTCGTTCTCATCGCTTCTTACTTAATGTTTAGGTCTGAATTCTGCAATGGAGCTCAATGAAAGTTGTGCGTGAGTCAATCTTCTCAGTCTTTATTGACTCGAAGCTCTTGATTTTTTTGTTCTCTGGGCGGATTCATTTTAGTAGGGATGAATCTGTATTAATGCTTTCTTACATTGCCCTTTTTATGAGACGGCTCATAGACCTTACATATTCCATATTGGAATTAGATAGCATCAATCGTCGTTTTCTTTCTTTCTCTCATCCTTCCATTTATCCACACCCTTATTTTCTTTTCTCTATTTTGATTCACAACTTAGAATCTGATTTTTTGTTTTTATTTAGGCAAAAAGGTTTCAGTTGCTACAAGGATATGACTGATCTGTCATATCTTGACCGGTTCTTTGGATCCAGATAATGCGAAGTGATGAATTGGGTATTTTTCTAGAGTTATTAGTTTCGACTATCAGTGGCTTTTTTTTACTAACCCGAAAAAACCAACGAGTCACACACTAAGCATAGCAATTATATCAAGCATTCAATTGAATTTTTATTAAACCCGATAGAATTATGAAGAATTACGAATTCAAAAAATTTTTTGGTTTTGGATTGAACAGAAAAAGAAGAAATGGCTTTCTCGTTTTTTAGTATTAGCAACTAGAAGGGAAGGTCCAGTCAAAGTTTCTTATTCTCCATCAATAAATATCCAAATTTTAATGCCTAATATCCCAGAAATAGTTCGAACTGGATAGGAACAATAATCGATTTTCGCTTGAATGGTTTGTAGGGGAACTCTACCTTCTCGGATCCATTCAACCCGCGCAATTTCTTTTCCGTCAATACGTCCTGCAATTTGTACTCGAATTCCTTTTGTATTTGCTTGTTCAGTTAATTCAATTGCTTTTTTCATTGCTTTTCGAAATGAAACTCTATTCTTTAATTGGTCGGCGATAAATTCTGCAAGAATAGTAGGATTTCTATAAGGCTTTGCAATTCTTATGATAGCAAGGTTAAATTTTCGGTTCACACAAAAAAATTCTTTTTGTAAATTTCTCTGTAATTCTTCGATTTCTCGCGGTCGCTTTTCGTTAAATAATTTTGGGGATGCTGTATAGATTTTAATTTTGATTACATCGATTTGTTTTTGAATCTCTATACGTGTAATTCCTTCGACGACGGAGTAGATTTTCATCTTTTTTTGTATATAATTCTTGATATAATCTCTTATTTTTGCATCTTCTTGTAAATTTTCTGAATACTTTTTTGGTTGTGCAAACCAAAGGGAATAATGACTTTGGGTTGTACCAAGTCTGAAACCAAGTGGATTTATTTTTTGTCCCATGCTCCCCCATTATTATACATATCGTGCTCTTCTCTAGTTCTATACTGATTTTTCCCTTTCGTTTTTTTTAACTCTTGCATAGAGTCTGTTTCAAAAAATTTCTCTGGCTTGAACCAGAATGTCTCTTCATATTCACTTATGGAGATATCTTTCATTACAATCATTATATGGCAGGTCGGTTTTTTTATCCGATAACTACGTCCTCGCGCT